CTCCACACCCCATGACGGATTTATAGGTTGTACCTTTCCCGTTAGTCCATAAGGATCGGAAACCCATATTCCAGGACCATACAAGCCCGTTACATGAAATGCGCCAAAACTAAAGCAAGCCACTCCTGAGAGAAATAAATGAATTCCAAAGATCTTGGGCAAATCCAAAGAGGGTTTTCCTGTACGTTCATCACAAAATATTTCTAGATCCCAATATACCCAATGCCAGATAGCTGCCAAGAAGCACAAACCCGAAAATACAATATGTGCTCCGGCCACGCCTTCATAACTCCAAATACCCGGATTCGTTATAGTCCCCCCTGTGATACTCCAACCACCCCATGAATTGGTTATTCCTAAACGAGTCATGAAAGGTATAACAAACATACCTTGTCTCCACATTGGATCAAGAACGGGATCGGAGGGATCAAAAACTGCTAATTCATAGAGAGCCATCGAACCGGCCCAACCAGAAACCAGAGCTGTATGCATTATATGGACAGAAAGTAGCCGACCGGGATCATTCAATACGACGGTATGAACACGATACCAAGGCAAACCCATGGAAATACCTCTTTATCAAAGAAAAATAGACACTATGTAACTTTATTGCATTGGAAAAGACCATACTATGGACCTCGCCCTCTCAGTCGATTATCTCGGAACAAGGGTTCATTTTGTTCTATTCTGTTCGTATCCTGTTAGTAACAATGAAACAATTCTGTTCGTAGGAACAAAGAGAAGCAGATTTATTTTATACCCGATAAGTACCAATATGCAATGGGGGGGTTAATACCACTGTCTATGCGCGAATACGTCCAAACTTGTTCATCATTAGAAGGGCCTATTCGTAATAATTTGACTTTATTCGGATTCATTTTGCCTTCGTTTATCTTTCGGAATTTTTCGAATCGACGGATAAAATACCAAAAGGGCCAATATTATGAAGACAAGAAACCCATTGTTACGTTTCCACATCAAAGTGAAATAGAGTACTTAATTCTTTTTTTGCATTTAATGCCTATTGGTGTTCCAAGAGTACCTTTTCGAATTCCTGGAGAGGAATATTCGACTTGGGTTGACATATAGTGCGGCTTGTCAGATATCTTGGGTCATATGGGATTTCCCCGTTCTCTCCCCCGATCGAGATATCCTCTGTTTCACCCCAAAACGATTGATTGTATCATCGAAAATTTGGAGCGTGAAGTACAATTAGATCTATTTTTGGGGAGTATTCAAATTAATATTATCAATACGAATTTCAAAAATTTATGGTTGGCTTGGTTGGACCAATAAAATGAAGTATCCAAGCTCCGTTTAGAAAAATCCAATTGGAAATATACCTATTATTACTATTTATATCATAAAGGATTCCTATTTATAAATAGGAGTCATTTCCAATTTATTAATCAATCGAATAATAATACGTTAACTATTTGACGGACAACAATGAATGAAAGGAATTGAAAAAAGAAAGGCGTAGCAAAACAAAAAGAAGTGGTATTTAGGGGCATTTGCCTTATATATGCAAATCGAAATCGGGCAAATATTTACCCGGAGTAGAGCATAAACCTAAAAGAAAGAATTGAAGAGGCCCATTCAGGAACAAGAAAATGACATCGTGATTTGGATTGGATATCGGTGAAACGACACATCAATGAAAAGTTAGTTCAATAAGTTTAGCGAACTCTTTTTATATTATAGAAAAGGGGCTAAAACTCATCTTTCTTGAAAGATGGAAGAAAAAGCGCCTTCGTTAAAAATTAGAAAGAACCCGCTATGAAAAAAGAAAGGGGACTGGAATCTACACATTGATTTTTTTCATATTTTTTTTTTGAACCGTATGCAGCAAAAGGTGCATGTACGGCTCCTAAGCGATACAACTTGATCCTAATCAACCGACTTTATCGAGAAAGATTACTTTTTTTAGGTCAGGGGGTTGATAATGAGATCTCGAATCAACTTATTAGTCTGATGGTATATCTCAGTATAGAGAATGATACCAAAGATTTTTATTTATTTATAAACTCTCCTGGCGGATGGGTAATACCCGGAGTAGCTATTTATGATACTATGCAATTTGTGCGACCAGATGTACAGACAATATGTATGGGATTAGCCGCCTCAATGGGATCTTTTCTCCTGGTCGGAGGAGCGATTACCAAACGTCTAGCATTCCCTCACGCTTGGCGCCAATGAGTTTTTTATTTTAGTTGAGAAAAAAAAAGAAAACTATGCCTTCGCCATATGAAATAGGAATATTAAGTAATAATAGCATGGCACTTCGAATTCGATATGAGAAATTTTTTTTAAACATCAGATTATGTATCGAGAGAGTAGTATGAGATAAAGTAAAGGATATTTCCGTTTTTATCTATCGGAAGTCCATTTCAACGTCACAAACTCTTTTTTGTTTTCACGACGGAAGGCTCTTAACAATCTTTATGTTATGAAAGAGCACGAAAAAAAAAAAACAAGAAAATTTTCTTTTTACTTATTTTATTTGATTGGATCAAAAAGAAACTTTGGGATTGCTGAATCACAGACGAAATAAATATATAAAGCAACAGAGCCATCATAGTATTTTTTTTAACTCGGAAAAATAAAAGAAAGAAAGTAAGGGTGGTAATTGGAAAATTTACCGATTGGGATCTGATAGATCTTATTTTTATCTTTATTCAATGGAAGGAAAAAGAAAGGTAAATTCCATAGTAGAGCCGTATGCAATGTGCAAAAGATGCCTGTACGGTTGTTCAATTCTATCTTTTTTCTTCTTATTCTTTCATCTATTTTTTTGACTCATCATGAGAAACAGAGGAACTGTTTATTATGTCATATCATCAGGGTAATGATCCATCAACCTGCCAGTTCTTATTTTGAAGCACAAACAGTAGAATTTATCCTGGAAGCGGAAGAACTACTGAAACTGCGCGAAACCCTGACACAGGTTTATGTACAAAGAACGGGCAAACCCTTATGGGTTGTATCCGAAGACATGGAAAGGGATGTGTTTATGTCAGCAGCAGAAGCCCAAGCTCATGGAATTGTTGATCTTGTAGCGGCTGAATGAAAATAGCAGGAATTTCATACAAATCCCATGATTTGAGATTTTATCCTTTTACTGGGTTTAAAATTCTATTAACTAGAAGTAATTCATAATCATACGGTTAGGATCGATCTAAACCAGCTCATTATCGATACGATTCAGCATGCCAACTATTAAACAACTTATTAGAAACACAAGACAGCCAATTCGAAATGTCACGAAATCCCCCGCTCTTCGGGGATGTCCTCAGCGCCGAGGAACATGTACTAAGGTGTATGTGCGACTCGTTCAGATCATACATTACATAGTCTGGGGCAAAAGAAAAGGATTTTACAGTCTCGACGATCGATACCGGTGAATAGGATAGAATAGAAGAACTCCATTCACTATCTAAAAATAAAAAATTCTCTCATATCCTTATTGTTTGTGTATGAAATTTATGGTTTTCCGCTGGTGCAAATCCAATCACCTCAATTTAAGCTAAGAAGCAGTTCCCCATTGGTAGCAAATGGTTATTCCATTAAGCGGAGGAAATCCTATTTAAAAGTAAAAAAAAAAAGATGATGCTCTCACGCGTGCAAGAACGGACGGACTAACAGGGTCAACTACCTAGCTAACCTCCACAATTAAATACCGTGACTGTATAAGTAGATCTCATTGTGAAAGATCTATTACTGGATAATTCATAGGTAGAGCCAAAGAATGCGAACTGTACAAGTTACCAATAACCTTGATTAAATGAAAGGGAAGAGGCTCCGGTGTATAGAGAGGACCTCACCGTTTAATTTAAGAAGTAGCCATAGAAACGATGGAACCCGCCATTTATTTATCCATTTATATATCTATTTTTGACACCGAATATCAATACAATTTCTTATTCGGGGGTGAAATGCCTAGAAAAAAGAAAATATCGTGGTTGGGGAGGGAAGGTTATAGTAGCAAAAGCTGTTGGAATTTTTATTTTATACATTGGAAAAATACGTTTTGTTATTAATAGAGAAGGGGAAAAGAATAACTGAAAGAAAAGAAATGAATTAGTTATTCATCAAAGTTTCATTTAGTCAATGACCAGAATTAAACGAGGATATATAGCTCGGAGACGTAGAACAAAAATTCGTTTATTTGCATCAAGCTTTCGAGGGGCTCATTCAAGGCTTACTCGAACTATTACTCAACAGAAAATAAGAGCTTTGGTTTCGGCCCATCGGGATAGAGATAGACAAAAAAGAGACTTTCGACGTTTGTGGATCGCTCGGATAAACGCAGTAATTCGCGGGAGTGGGGTATCCTATAGTTATAGTAAATTCATAAATGATCTGCACAAGAGACAATTGCTTCTTAATCGTAAAATGCTGGCGCAAATAGCTATATCAAATAGGAACTGTCTTTATATGATTTTCAATGAGATCATAAAATAAGGAGAGTGGAAAAAATACGCCGGAATGATTTAAACGGAGTTCCCCGGAGAAAGAACTCCGGGAAAGTAGATTAGTATGATAAAATAGGATTCAAATGTGAAAAGTATTCAAAATGAATGAACACGTTCAATAAAAAAAAGCTTTGGTTTTCTATTTTTTTCTGGTTCCAAGACCTATAGTTCTAGTGGTCGACGTAGCTCTTTCAAATTGTTTCTCATTATTAAGAAAGGGTAACGGAGATAAAATACGAGCTTGTTTTATAGCAATAGTAATTAATCGTTGTTGTTTCAAGGTCAATCTATTCACCCGTCTAGATAATATTTTTCCTTGTTCACTAATAAATCGACTAATTAAACTCATGTTTCTATAATCAATTCGATCTCCCGATCGGATCGGGAGCAACCGCCTATGAAAAGATCGCTTGGATTTAAGAAAAGGTCGTTTGGGTTTATCCATAGTTTGTTTATTCCTTATCCCGAAAATCCTATTTCGGGCAGATTAAAATGAATTAAAATTATAAGAAATAGGATTTGTTTCTTTTTGTTCTATTATATATAGAACATTATATATTAGATAAAAATAATGATGTCATTTTTCCGGTTATTTTATTTGATAGGGTGATACACAAGTGCTTGTTTAATCTATTTCTTTACCTCCCCATGAATCGTATGTTTGAAACAATAGGGACAGAATTTTCTCAATTCCAATCGACTAGGCGTATTGTGTCGATTCTTTTGAGTAATATATCTGGAAACACCTGTTGATTCCTTATTAACATCTTTTCGGATACAACTGGTACATTCCAAAATAACTGTTACTCGGGCACCTTTACCACCTTTGGCCATGAACCTCCCTTGAATTCTTGATTCACTCAACTCTTCTATTTTCAATCCGAAACAAATAAAGGAAAAAAATAGAAGTTACTAACTCGAAATCCAATTATAAAAGATTTTCAATAGAGATATAGTAAATTAAATAAAATAATTAAGTAATACAAAGATTTTTAACTCTATTTATTTTTATTCGTATCACAATAGTGAATTGAAGTATCTTATAGGATACTGTGTTGTTCCGTCTAGATCCACATTTACATTTTCCCTTTTCTTCTATTATATTCTTAATTTAATTCGAGTCTGAATCCGAATTTCGCTAAAGTGGAATCCACTTTTATTCTCTCTCTTTCCTCCCTTATTTTCAAACTAAAAGGGAAATAAGGGAGGAAAGAGGGGGAAAGGAATTGTATCTCTAACCTTCTTCACTACTTTCCCTGTCAATAACTAAAATGAAAAAAAAGGGAATATCAACGCATCCGGGAAAAAGCGATTGATCTCGATCAATAGACCCGCTAAAGATCCAAACCATAGAGTACTTAGTACCGGTGCTGTGGAAAGATAAGTTTTTAGATCTCGCATTGAAAATCCTCCTTCTTTAGTTTTATTGAAATACATAGGGGTAATACATATATGATCAGATATATATGTAATTAAGGACTGCTTGTATTTATACGCGGAATTCCTAATTCAAATTGAAATGGACAATGATCTGGTAGATAGATTTTCTTTCTCTTAAAACCGAAAAATCTGCCCCTTTCTTCCTGAACATTCCCGAAAACTATTCATTTTTTTTTACAGTGAGTTTCATATGTATATAATTTATGTTATTATTATATGAAATGAGACCAAAAAGAAGAAATAGAAAGAGAAATTGTATATATCAATGGAAGAAATAACGATCTGGAAAAGAAGACAGGGATTCTCTACAATGACACTGTAGACCAATTGAAAGGGATGTAGCGCAGCTTGGTAGCGCGTTTGTTTTGGGTACAAAATGTCACAGGTTCAAATCCTGTCATCCCTATCTATTTATATTACTTTTTCTATGAGCAGCAAGGAGGGATCAATTGAGATCGATTAAAATTGGACATAATAATTTTGATTTTATGATGCTATATAATAGATAATAGTATATTGCATGCAAGGTGTATTGGGGTTACAAAAGGAACCCTTTTCATTAGAGTCTTATGTAATAATGGAATAAAAAAGCGCTCTTAGTTCAGTTCGGTAGAACGTGGGTCTCCAAAATCCAATGTCGTAGGTTCAAATCCTACAGAGCGTGATTCCATTCTTGTTATACTGAAATAACTTCGCTAACTTGAGCAACAATCTGAATTTGACCTCCTGCGAATTAAAGGAGGAGGTCAATCAAAATCAAAAAAAGAGATGTTAATTAATCAAAGGTCCAACTGATCACCACGTCTGTATTGTAAATATGCAGTTACGAATAATCCAACCAAAGTAATAGGAATTAGACCCAACACGATTCCAAATAAAAAAACTTCAATCATTTCAATTTGTTTGAAAGGGAAAAACGAAAGGTAATATCTATCCCTAAATAGTAATCCAAATTGCTCGTGAATCTCAATGACCAATAATTGACACGGGGTAAGGGACTATAGAATACATGGAATACTGCATAAAGATTTCTTTTTATGAATTGTTCATTTAATTAATTTCAAATAAGTCGTATCTTGCTCAGACCAATAAATAAAGCTGAGGTTATAGTTAACGCCGCTAGTAAAAAACCGAAATAACTAGTTATAGTAGACATAAAGGGGCTAAATGAAATATGTTTTTTTTATACATATGTTTAGAAAACACTTACCTAAGTTTTCATTTTTGACAGATATGAGAGTACCAAAAAGGGCCAATTAAAAGTTTTGGATTCATCAATCATTATCATGATAGACGGCACTAATAAAGATAGACTAACAGAAGTAGAAAAAGAAATCGATTTCTCATCTGTGACATTTACTTATCCTGTGCATTCGAATCAACAGATGCATTGAATAATTCTTGAGCGAACTAATAAAATAATAAGAACTGTGTAACTTTATTCAAAAATGAAATTCCCTTTGAATTACTCTGGAATAAAATTTGAAAATCATTTCTATTTTGATCTTTTCTTTTTGAATTGTCTCGAACCCATCCACTTTTTATTTTCGAACGAATAGTGACCTTATAACACCCTTTACTTTCA